GCAAAAATTGAAGATTTAGTTACGATTGAAAGTTTTGTACTATCATCCATAGATCCTTTATTCATACTCATTCAATTGGAAGAATTGAACCAATCAAAAAAATTATGCTTCTCGACTCCATAATCCAATTTTTTTATTAAAATTATGATTGCCTTTTGGATAGAAATCGTGAGAATGTATATTCTTTCCTCAAATGTCCTATTGAGGTTTAAAGGATTAAATCTTTTTAAGAAATAAAGTTTTTGATCGGAATATAAAATATGAAAAAAATGGAAAGACCCCTTAACTATTGAAGTTGTTAATAGAACGAATCACACTTTTACCACTAAACTATACCCGCTACATATTCATTATTGAATATGAATGGACCATTTGTCCAACAAAGTAATCAGACGCAGTCAAGATAGCATCAGAATCATGAAAATTCCAGCATTAACACGTATTTTTCTCCACTGCGGCGCGGAATTGAAAACTTGAAAAAAAAATAGGTGAATAGCAAAAAGTTTAGTCAAATTTAAATAGTGTACTAAAATTATAAGTATTTTTTTTTTTTGAAACCTCCCTTCACTTGAACCACCAGATTTTCTGAATTCGGGTAAATTGGGCCTCAAACTTTCAAGCTTGTACTTTGCTTTGAACAAGTAAATGATTTAGAGTCTCATTTTATAAATATGTGTTTTCTATTTGATATTATGATATTATATATCTTATAAGATATTATAAGATATATTTTATTTCTTTATTAATATTAATACTTCTTTCTTATTAAGACTTCTTAAATGAATTAGGAAGATGAATATAATACTGAACTTCAACTTTCATTTATAATGAAATTCATTTTTCATTAATGAATTTCCGAATTTTATACTTAAGAATAATAAAATAAAGACGACGATTAGTACTATATTACTAGATACTATAATACTATTAAAGTAGAACACTTTTACTATAAAGACTAAATATTAGAATTTATACTCTAATTTACTAGAATTACTACTAATTTACTAGAATTACTATATAAGGTACTATAATATACTAAGAATAGATATATAATCTCTAATATTTCAATTTCAATATAGAATATTCTATATATTCTATATTAATCATTAATCTAGATCTAGATAATTTTTTAAAGAATTTCTAAAATAATCTGTCTATTAGAATCTTATCTAATTTCTAATAATTAGGAATGGGAATAAAAATTACTCTTCTTGTTTCAATAACAATTTTTATTCGTCGGAACAAAAGAAGTACTGGCCCGGTCAGTACTTATACTTAACCAGGCCGGGGAAATGAACCTTTTGTACAAAATAAAAGAAGTAAGGTATTCTTTCTATTGGATAAATCTGTTTCGAATCATTGAAGGAAAATAAAAATTGTTCTCAATCTTGGCTTCACATGTTAAAGATAAATTTTCAATTTTGAATGGGGAGAGATGGCTGAGTGGACTAAAGCGTCGGATTGCTAATCCGTTGTACGAATTATTCGTACCGAGGGTTCGAATCCCTCTCTCTCCGATCCCCCTGATCACTTGAGATTTTAGAATTGAAATAAATTTCGATTATTTTCTTTTATGAATCTTTTATCTTTATCTAGTATCTATCCCATTTCTTTATATCTAGTATCTATTCCATTTCTTTATACATTTACCTATGAAATACCTATGAAAAAATTAAGGAAAAAGTAAAAACAAATCTCATATCTTTTTTTATTCTTCACGCCCGGGATTACGCCCCGGATCATTAGATAAGAATCCGAAGATGAAGAGAGAAACGAAGAATATTACTACTGTGTAAACGGATAGTTTAAGAGTAAGCATTACAAATCTCCAAGATAAGATAAGATCATTTTTTTTAAGGAAATAGATCACCTATTTTACGACACACACTAGACACTATTTTGATATGACGCTCTAAAGATGAAAAAAAAGGAAGTTTTTTTGAAATTTCTTTTCACGAATTTCTTTCTAATGTAATAAGATTCGTATTTTTTCGTTATCAAAAATTTCTTGTCATATCCATATCTATAATTAGGTATTGTATGGGATTTTATAAAGGAAAGGTCAGAACAAAAGAAGAAATAAGCTGATTAGCTGATTAAAGATAAAGATCATCACCCCCTTCCCTTATTCAAATTAAATTTCAATATAAAATAGAAAATAACAGAATTTCACTTTTTGAATCGAGGGTTCCTAATGTCCAGACTTATTTGAATCTTATTTATGATCTTATTGATTTTCAGAAGAAAAATATCATCTTTTTTTTATCGAAGAAATTATGAATTGAATAGAGATTTCATTTTTATCGAAAACTTACAGCAGCTTGCCAAACAAAGGCTAATAGAAAAAAGAGTAAAGGGATAACGGGCATAACGTCTACAATTGGATTGAAAAAGGCATAAGCCTCAGGCAATTTGGCGAAGAAAAAACTACTCGAATAAAGGGTAGAATTAAGACAGATACAGATTAAACTAAAGATATTAAACATAACAAATATTCTTTTCTTGTTCTTAAAGATTCAAATTAAATTGAAATGATAATAAATTATCAGATTGGATTGAGTTGTTTTTCTGAGGAAAATTTTCAAATAAAAAGGCAGATGCAGATAAAAGAAAAAAATTCTTATTTTTCTTTGACTTCTCCCCAATCAAGAATCCTTCCTTACATTCTCCAATCAAATAAGAATACAAGGAATTCTATTTTCATACAATATCTTAATTGAATTCTAAGTAATGATCAATTAATCTTTTTGATTCTATATCTATTGTGTTGAATCCTAGCGACAACATGTCCTATATTTCTTTTGGTTGGTTATTGACGAATAACAAATATTTATCTTATTTTTTCTTAGACCAAATCAAAATGGGGCGTGGCCAAGCGGTAAGGCAACGGGTTTTGGTCCCGTTACTCGGAGGTTCGAATCCTTCCGTCCCAGATCGTTTGCATTAGAAACGAAAGATTCTTCTCTATTGAAATTGAAAATTTAATTCAACAATTTTCTGTTTAATGTTGGATACAATGTTATCCAATCTGAATTCTAAGAATCATTCTTAGAATCATATCTTTTTTTTTTTTACTAAAGTATTTTATTATTAAATATAAATATTCGTGATTACTTTTGTTAACGATTATTTTTTTATATGATGTAGATGGATGCGAAAAGATAAGAATCCGAGGATTCTTATTTTCTCTTTGATCTTACCTTACACGAGATTTTTTCTACTCCATAATAATGAAAACAAAGAAACTTTATTCTCAAACTATCTCTCTGTTTTCAATTAAATGAAAATAAGATTTCATTGGAGATGGTAAATAATAAGTAAATCATAATATTAGAAAAATCATATGTCATAAAGAAAAAATGAGAAAATATTTATAAAAATATGTAATGTAATATATTAAATAAGAGTATAAAATAGAAATAAAATAAAATAAATATAATTATTGTATGTAATTGTATATTTTTATTTTGTATATTTTTCTTATTAATATTATCTTATTATTTTATCTTATTATTTCATTTCAGATTATCTTATTATTCTAATAATGAAATATTTAGTATTTAGTTAAACATTTAGTTAAATTTAGTTAAAGTGGCTAAAAACTTTTATCCATTCATGGGTATTTTTTTTCATTTGAATGAAAGTAAAGTCAAAGGCTTTTTTTGAGGTTTCTAATTTCTTTTTTAATAAAAAGAGGTTTATTATGGACAATCCCGAAAGATCTGTTGAAGATGTAAATAAGTTTGCTTAAAACTGATTTGTTTTTTTTCATGTGATATTATTCATATAAGAAAATTATGTGGTATTTTTAAGTGAAATCCTTTCCGGATAACACTTATCTATAAGTGTAGATTATTATGTATCAATTGGTTCAGCCAATGACTATTCATGATTCCATATTGAATCAATTGCATACGGTTCCAAATTAAAATAAAATGAGAGGGATGTTATGGTAAAACTTCGTTTGAAACGATGTGGTAGAAAGCAACGTGCGACTTGAAGGACATGATTGGCTGTGGATTCTGACATCCACCATCTTCTCTTTCTATACGAATGAAGATGCTCTTGTCTCGACATAATTTGTTCTGCTAGGAACCTAATTTAATTTGTCTTGGGTTACTAAATAACTAAATAAAGATACTAATGGTATATTAAAGTGGTATATTAAAGGTATAGCATATGATGGAGCTCGAGCAAAAATGATTGATTCATTTATCGGGGGAATAATCTAGGGTTAGTGACAATCAATAAGTTAGACCAACTTTGTAAATATATTATCAATATCTAAATATAGATAAATGGAGAGGTTCAAAAATGAACAAGTTTGAAATGAAAAAATCAAATTTGTCGAAATTTTGAAACTGTTTCAATCAAGAGTGTATCACAAAGGAATCAATCTTTCGTATGATTTTTTCATTTTCTTTCCATAGAAAGAACAAAAAACAAAAGGTATGTTGCTGCTTTTTTGAAAAGGAGTAAGGATCACCGAAGTAATGTCTAAACCCAATGATTTCACAAAGCGCAAAGAAAAGACAACAAATTCCGGAACAAGGAAACACTATTTTCACTTGTCTCAACAATTGGATCAGAATGAGTAAAAAAAATATATATATGAAAGGAGACAAAAAAAGAAGTTAGAGACAGCTCAAGAAATTCTAAGGATTTCCTTTTGAACTCTTTCAAAACTACCCAACTTGAGTTAGGAGTACAAATGAAATTTCTTTTTCTGTAAAGAAGGAAAAAAAGGCTCAAATTACAGTCTAATTCTTTATGGATCCATTTCTCTATCTATCTATATATTTCTCTTTCTATCTATATAGATAATAGATAGATAGAGAAATTCTAGAAATTATAATCATTTTTTCTTGAGCCGTATGAGGAGAAAACCTCCTATACGTTTCTAGGGGGGCATCTTTTATCTACATCTATCCCAATGAGCCATCTATCGAATCGTTGCAATTGATGTTCGATCCCGAAGAGAAGGAAGAGATCTTCGAAAAGTGGGTTTTTATGATCCGATAAAGAATCAAACTTATTCAAATGTTCCTGCTATTTTATATTTCCTTGAAAAAGGTGCTCAACCCACAGGAACTGTTTATGATATTTTAAGGAAGGCAGAATTCTTTAAAGAATTTCGAGTTTCTTTTGATAAAAAAAGAAAGGAAAAACAAGAATTATGAATAAAAAAAGGATAGGGTAACTAGTACCTATCTTTGTGTAAATCTTTATTCAAAGTTTTTTCTTTTCTTGTTCTATTCATACTTATTTTATTCTTCTTTTTCTTTCTTCTTTTTGTGGAACCCCCCAAACAAGGGGGGTAATCTTTCTTCTTGTATTTGTATTGTACCTTTCTTTTTTTGATTAAATAAAACCGCTATTTTTGCTATCTTTACCTTTTCCTTATTTTTTTTCCGCTCAAAGTTTTATTCTTTATATTATGCTAATCCAACACAAATTTCTATCTAATTTCTTGAAATTTGTTTGATAAAAAAGTCCATTCATATTGACAATGGCGTATCAAACAAATATAATTTTATCGTATATAAATAGATCTTTTTATCCCCATTCCCTATCGGCTCTTTCTTTCCTTCACTTTAGTCAAATGAATGAGTTTGTTGTATTTTTTTTATTTCGATCATATCTACATTTCATATTGATCCGGGTTGCTAACTCAACGGTAGAGTACTCGGCTTTTAATTGCGACTATGATCTTTTACACATTTGGATGAAGGAATTCGTCTAGACTATTGGTAGAGTTTATAAGACTGCGACTGATCCTGAAAGGTAATGAATGGAAAAAAAAGCATGTCGTAAAAAGAATAATAAAATCATAGAAAAAAAAGATTTCTAGTACTCATAATAGAAATAGAACGAGAGTTTTTCTTTTGATAACAATTGGTAAAGTATTTTTGGTCTAGTGAATAAATGGATAGAGCCTTATGGCTCCAATTCGAGTAAGACAAAAAAGTAACGAGCTTCCCTTCTTAATTTGAATGATTACCCGATCAAATTACTAATTATGCGTTAAAAATAGATTAGTGCCTGATGTGGGAAAAGGTTCTCTTGTGAATTGTGAGTGGACCATTGATTCTTTTTTTTATTAATCCTAATTATTCTTTATTGTGGATTGAAGACGGATGTGTAGAAGAAATAGTATAGTGATAAAAAAGGTATTTTTTTTCCAAAGTCAAAAGAGTGATTGGGTTGCAAAAATAAAAGATTTTTACCCCTTTTTCTTATTGTTATTTTATTTATTTCTTTTATTGTTATTCTACTTATATTAACAAGTAAAAGAAATCCAAATTGGATAGAAAGAAAGGGAAAGAAAAAAGATCTGTAGATTGGGCTCTCTGTCTCCGGGGTATATATTCTTTAATTTGTTCTTACTTTTATATAATCTTTTACTTTATTAGATTATCATTATGTTTTTTACATGTATAAAAGTCTATATTATTATTATTGAAATTGAAAGTAAAAGTATAGACAGTGCATAATACAATATATGCATACGCCGTTCTGACCATATTGCACTATGTATCATTTCATAACACAAGAAGTGCCTCCCTTTTTTGGTTACAGTAGAAATGTATTTAAATGGCAGAATTACAAGGATATTTAGATTGAAAAAAGATAGATTTCGGCAACAAAACTTCCTATATCCACTACTCCTTCAGGAGTATATTTACTCACTTGCTCATTATCATAGCTTTAATAGTTTTATTTTTTACGAACCTGTGGAAATTATTGGTTATGACAATAAATCTAGTTTAGTACTTGTGAAACGTTTAATTACTCGAATGTATCAACAGAAATCTTTGATTTCTTCGGTGAATGATTCTAACCAAAAGGAAAATGGTTTTTGGGGGCACAAGAATTCTTTTTCTTCTCATTTTTCTTCTCAAATGGTATCAGAAGGTTTTGGAGTCATTCTGGAAATTCCATTCTCGTCGCGATTAGTATCTTCCCTTGAAGAAAAAAGAATACCAAAATCTCATAATTTACGATCTATTCATTCAATATTTCCCTTTTTAGAGGATAAATTATCACATTTAAATTATGTATCAGATCTACTAATACCCCACCCCATCCATCTGGAAATCTTGGTTCAAATCCTTCAATGCTGGATCAAAGATGTTCCTTCTTTGCATTTATTACGATTGTTTTTCCACGAATATCATAATTTGAATAGTATCATTACTTCAAAGAAATCCATTTACGTCTTTTCAAAAAGAACGAAAAGATTCTTTTGGTTCCTACATAATTCTTATGTATATGAATACGAATATCTATTCCTGTTTCTTCGTAAACAGTCTTCTTATTTACGATCAATATCTTCTGGAGTCTTTCTTGAGCGAACACATTTCTATGGGAAAATAGAATATCTTATAGTCGTGTGTTGTAATTTTTTTCAGAGGATCCTATGGTTCCTCAAAGATACTTTCATACATTATGTTCGATATCAAGGAAAAGCTATTCTGGCTTCAAAAGGAACTTTTTTTC